TTGACTTTTGGATAGAAATCGTGAGAATGTATTTTATTTCCTCAAATAAAAAATTGAGGGAAAAAGGATTAAATCTTTTTAAGAAATAAAGTTTTTGATCTGAATATGAAAAATAAAAAATGGAAAGACCGCTTAACTATATGAAGTTGTTAATAGAACGAATCACACTTTTACCACTAAACTATACCCGCTACATATTCATTATTGGATATGAATGGACCATTTGTCCAACACTATTTGGACAAAAAAGTAATGAGACACAGTCAAGATAAAGATAGCATCAGAATCATTAAAATTTCAGCATTGACATGTATTTTGTTCTGACGCGGGCTTGAAAGAAAATTAAATTATATTTAATTATATTTATAATATATATATTTATAATATATTATATTTATAATTTATAATATAAATATAATAAATAATTAAAATATATAAATAATAATAATTAATAATGTTAATGTATATATTATATATAATATAAATAATAATATAAATAATCTAAAATATATAATTATATAATAATTATATAATATATAATAAATATAAAAATATATAATAAATAAGAAATATATAATATATATATAATATATAATATAATATAAATAATAATATAATATAAATATATAATTATAATATATATATAGAATATTAATTATAGAATATAATTATATATAGTATAAATATTAATAATATTAATAAATATAAATTAAATATAAATTAATAATATTAATATATATTAATCTAGATTATATAGATATAGAATTTAAGATAATTTACTGGATTATAAATAATTTAGAGAATTTCTAAGATAATCTATATAAATCCATATATTAGAATCTAACACTATTTCTAATAACTAATAATGGGAATCAAAATATCTCTTCTTGTTTCGATAAGAATTTTGATTTAATATAAAAAAAAAATTGTTTTGTTCGTTGGAACAAAAGAAGTACTGGCCCGGCCAGTACTTAACCAGGCCGGGTAAACGAACCCTTTGTACAAAATCAAAGAAATAAGAAATTAAAGTATTCTTTCTATATGTAGAAATGTAGAAATCTGTTTCGACTCATTATAAAAATTGAATTACTGATCAAATTCGTGGATATCTGACACTTTATCCATTTTTTTATGTGTTTTTATTACACTTTTTCTATATTTTAGTTATTAGATTTTTATCTATTGTTATTGTTCTAATTTCATTTAAAATGAAAGAAGTGAAGTATATATTCTTAATTATATTCTAAGCTAAGTATATATTCTTATTATATATTATATTCTTAATTATATTCTTATCTTATATATATATATATATTACAATGATTACATTAATGATTACATTACTTTTTTTTTAGATTACTTAATCTTATAATTAATAAAAAAGAAGGAAAATAAAAATTTTTCTCAATCTTGGCTTCACGTGTCACATCACACGATAAACTTTAATTTTTGAATGGGGGAGAGGTGGCTGAGTGGACTAAAGCGTCGGATTGCTAATCCGTTGTACGAATTTTTCGCACCGGGGGTTCGAATCCCCCTCTCTCCGACCCACCTGATCACTTGAATTTTTATAATTTTGAAGAATTTTTTATTATTAATTTTCTTTTATTTTTATTAAATTTTTATCTTTCTTTATCTAGTATCTATTCCATTTATTGATAGATTTACCTATGAAAAACTAAAAACGAATCTCATCTCTTTTTTTATTCCTCGCGCCCAGGATTACGCCCCGGATCATTAGATAAGAATCCGAAGATGAAGAGAGAAACAAAGAATATTACTACTGTGTAAACGAAGAGTTTAAGAGTAAGCATTACACAATCTCCAAGATAAATAATATCATTTATTTTAAAAAGGAAATAGATCACCTATTTTACGACACACGCTATACATTAATATATTTACATTATTTTGATATGGCACTCTAAAGATTAAAAAAGTAAGTTTTTTAAATTAATTTTCACAAATTTCTTTCTAATGTAATACTAATGTAATAAGATTAGGATTTTTTCGTTAACAAAAATTTATTGTCATATCCATAATTAGATATTAGATATTGTATGGGATCTTAGAAAGATAAGGTTAGAACAAAGGAAGAAATAAGCTGATCAAAAATCATCGCTCCCTTATTAAAATTTAAAATTAAATTCAATATATCAATATACAATATAAAATACCAGAATTTAGCTTTTTTAATCGAGGGTTCCTAATGTCAGACTTTCCGATCTTATTTATTTTTTGAATCAAAATATAATCTTTTTTTATCGAAGAAATCACGAATATAAATTGAATAGGGATTCATTTTTTATCGAAAACTTACGGCAGCTTGCCAAACAAAGGCTAAGAGAAAAAAGAGTACAGGGATAACTGGCATAACGTCTACGATTGGATTGAAAAAGGCATAAGCCTCGGGTAATTTGGCGAAGAAAAAACTACTCGAAAAAAGGTTAGAATTAAGACAGATACAGATTAAACTAAAAGTATTAAACATAACAAACATTTTTTTCTTGTTCTTTAAAATGAAATTGAAATGATAATAAATTATCAGATTTGATTGAGTTGTTTTTATGAGATAAAAACAAAAAAGGTGGATAAAAGATAAAAAAAATTCTTTTTTTTTTCTTTTACCTCTCCTCAATCAAAAATACTTCCTTACATTCTACAATCAAGTTAAATTAAAATACTTAGAATATAAGGAATTCTACTTTCATACAATATCTTAATTGAATTTTATGTAATGATCAATGAATCTTTTTTATTCTATATCTACATGTGTTGAATCCTAGGGACAACATGTCCTATATTTATTTTGGTTGGTTATTGACGAATAATCAATATTGGGCTTAGGTTTTCTTAGAAAAAAATAAAAATGGGGCGTGGCCAAGCGGTAAGGCAACGGGTTTTGGTCCCGTTACTCGGAGGTTCGAATCCTTCCGTCCCAGGTCGTTATTCATCATAAACGAGGGATTCTTCTCTATTTAAATATAATTTAAATTCAAATTAAGGAATTCAAAATTTTTCTGTTTAACGTTGGATAGAATGTGATACAATCCTTTATTCTGAAATTTAATAATGATTCTTAGAATCATATCTTTCTTTTCATTCAAAAAATATTAAAATATTTTCTAATATAATATTTAATATTTTTTTTTTTTAATATTGAAATGAAATATTTAGTTTAGTATAAAGTTACTATAGTTATAGTTTTTATAATTAGTTTAAGTAGCTGAAAATCTTTAGCCATTCATGGGGAATTTCGTTTTCATTTGAATAAAAGTAAAAATAAAAGATTTTTTTTTCATGTGATTTTCTTCATATGATAAAATATGGGGTTAATTTAAGTGAAATCCTTTTCGGACAAAAACTTACCTATCTATGGATAGGTAAGTGTGAATTATTATATATCGGTTCAGCCAATGACTATTCATGATTCCATATTGAATCAATTGCATACGCTTCAAAATAAAAATCAAGGGAGAGGGATGTTATGGTAAAACTTCGTTTGAAACGATGTGGTAGAAAGCAACGTGCGACTTGAAGGACATGATTGTCTGTGGATTTTGCCATCCATCATTTTCTATAGGAATGAAGATGCTCTTGTCTCGACATAGTTTGTCCTGCTAGGAACCTAATTTCATTTGCCTTAGGTTGGTAAATAAAAAGACTAATGGTATAGCATATGGTGGAGCTCGAGTAAAAACGATTGATTTATTTATCGGGAGAATAATCTAGGGTTAGTGACAATCAATAAGTTAGACCAACTTTGTAAATAGATCATTAGTAAATAGATCATCAATCGAATATATAAATGGAGAGGTTAAAATTTTAACAAGTTTGAAATAAAAAAAAAAGTAAAATTTGTCGAAATTTTAAAACTGTTTTGATCAAAAGTGTATCACAAAGAAATCAATCTTTCGTATGATTGTTCTTTTTTCCATATAAAAAACAAAAAGTATGTTGCTGCCTTTTTGAAAAGGAGTAAGGATTACCAAAGTAATGTCTAAACCCAAAGATTTCACAAATCGTAAAGCAAAGACAACGAATTCCGGAACAAGTAAATACTATTTTCACTTGTCTCAACAATTGGATCAGAATGATAAAAAAAAAAAAAAAAAATAGATCCTAAAGGAGACAAAAAAAGAAGTTAGAGACAGCTCAATAAATTATAAAGATTTCCTTTCGAACTCTTTTAAAACTATCCAACTTGAGTTAGGAGTACGACTGATATTTTTTTTTCTGTAAAGATATAATATAGTATAAATAGTATAATTATAGAATATATAGTATATAGAATAGAATTATAGAATTTAGAATCATCTTTTCTTGAGCCGTATGAGGCGAAAACCTCCTATACGTTTCTAGGGGGGGGGGTATCCTTTATCTACATCTATCCCAATGAGCCATCTATCGAATCGTTGCAATTGATGTTCGATCCCGAAGAGAAGGAAGAGATCTTCGAAAAGTGGGTTTTTATGATCCGATAAATAATCAAACTTATTTAAATGTTCCTGCTATTCTATATTTCCTTGAAAAGGGTGCTCAACCCACAGGAACTGTTCATAATATTTTAAGGAAGGCAGAACTCTTTAAATAAATAATTTCGAGTTTATTTTGATCAGAATAAAAGTCATGAATAGAAAAAGCTAGTACCTATCCTTGTGTAATTCTTTATTCAAAGTTTGTTCTTTTCTTGTTCTATCTTATCTTATTCTTACTTAATTTAGTTTCTTTTATTTCTTTTTTTCTTGTTGTGTAACCCCCCCTGGTGGGGGGGGGTAATCTTTCTTCTTGTATTTGTATTGTACCTTTATTTATTTTTATTTATTTTTTGATTAAGTAAACCTGATATTTTTATTTTGTTTTCTATATTTTATATCTACCTTATTTTTTACGCTCAAATCTCTTATTTATCATTTGTGTTGTGCTAATCCAATATCTAATAATATACAATACAATATTCTATTTAATTATATTATATTTATTAATTAATTTATATTTATTAATTAATATTTATATTTTAATTTTATTTATTTAATTTTTGAAATATTAATATTTTTTTTTTTTTTTTAAGTCCATTCATATTGACAATGGCGTATCGAACAGATATAATTATCTCGTAGATAAATATATCTTTTTATCTCCACTCCCTATTAGCATTTTCCTTCATTTTATTAAAATGGATGGGTTTGCTGGATTTCCTCTTCCGTATTTTATACTTTATACAAAATGGATTTTAACTAAATAAAAAATTGGAAAAATTTTGGTGGTTTGTCAATTTGCCAATTCTATTTTGAATCTCTTGTTTTTTGAACCGGATCCTATTGATATTTTGTTGTTTAGATTTGTTTTCTTCCTAGTTCCATGTTTTGATGTAGTTGTGCAGTTCAATTCCATTTATTTTTTTTTTTTTTTATTATTTTATTTTGATAATATCTACACATCATATAGATCCGGGTTGCTAACTCAACGGTAGAGTACTCGGCTTTTAAGTGCGACTATGATCTTTTACACATTTGGATGAAGGAAGGAATTCGTCAAGACTATTGGTAGAGTTTATAAGAACGCGACTGATCCTGAAAGGTAATGAATGGAAAAAAGAGCATGTCGTTAAATATGAAATCTAATTTTAATAAAGAAAATAATCATAAAAAAATTTAATACTCATAATATAACATAAGAATTATAGTTGGGTCTAGTGAATAAATGGATAGAGCCTTATGGCTCCAATTCGAGTAAGACGAAAAAGTAACGAGCTTATCTTCTTAATTTGAATTAATTTGAATGAGGACCCGATCTAATTAGACGTTAAAAATAGATTAGTGCCTGATGCGGGAAACGGTTCTCTTGTTAATTGTGAGTGGACCATTGATTCTTTTTTTTCTTGAATCCTAATTATTCTTTATTTTAAATTTAAGACAGATGTGTACTAAGAAATAGTATACTGATAAAAAAAATTTATTCCAAGGTCAAAAGAGCGATCGGGTTGCGAAAATAAAGGATTTTATACCTTTTCCTTATTTTTCTTCTTGTTATTTTAGATTTTCTTTATTTCTTTTATTGTTATTCTAGTTATATTAACAATAAATCCGATTGTATAGAAAGGGAAAGAAAAAAGATCTGTTGATTGGGCTCTCTGTCTCCGGGGTATATATTCTTTATTTGTTCTTAACTTTTATATAATCTATATAATCTTTTTACCATTACGTTATTTACATCACAATCAATATAAATATAACAAGTATGTATATATAATAAATATTTAATAAATATGTATATATACATATAATTATTAATTATATAATAATATAATATAAAAATAAATAATATATTAATAATATATTAATATATAATATAAATATAATTATAATAAATTATAATAATAATATAATATATAATAATAAAGTATATAATTTTATAATAAAGGATATCTAAAAAAAAAATGTAATGTAATTGTATTACTGTAGTGTAATACTGTATATTACTGTATATACTAATAATACACTAATATACTACAGTGTTATTTATAGTTCTAGTATAGTATAAAAGTATAAAGAATATACTACGTATAATATACAATACACATACGCCGTTCTGACCATATTGCACTATGTTATCATTTAATAACAATAACACAAGAAGTGACTCCCTTTTTTGTTTTCATCAGTGTGCAATATAAATGTACGTAAATGGCAAAATTTTAAGGATATTTAAATTAAAAAAAGATGGATTTCGGCAACAAAACTTCCTATATCCGCTACTCTTTCAGGAGTATATTTACTCATTTGCTCATGATCATAACTTCAATAGTTTGATTTTTTACGAACCCGTGGAAATTATTGGTTATGACAATAAATCTAGTTTAGTACTTGTGAAACGTTTAATTACTCAAATGTATCAACAGAATTTTTTTATTTCTTCGTTTAATGATTCTAACAAAAAAGAATTTTGGGAGTACAAGAATTTTTTTTCTTCTCATTTTTCTTCTCAAATGGTATCAGAAGGTTTTGGAGTCATTCTGGAAATTCCATTCTCGTCGCAATTAGTATCTTTTTCTGAATCTTCTGAAGAAAAAAAAATACTAAAATATCAGAATTTACGATCTATTCATTCAATATTTCCCTTTTTAGAGGACAAATTTTTACATTTGAATTATGTGTCAAATCTACTAATACCTCATCCCATACATCTGGAAATCTTGGTTCAAGTACTTCAATGCTGGATCAAGGATGTTCCTTCTTTGCATTTATTGCGATTTCTTTTCCACGAATATCATAATTTGAATAGTCTCGTTACTTCAAAGAAATTCATTTACGCCTTTTCAAAAAGAAAGAAAAAATTCCTTTGGTTCCTATATAATTCTTATGTATATGAATGCGAATATTTATTCCTATTTATTCGTAAACAGTCTTCTTATTTACGATCAACATCCTCTGGAGTCTTTCTTGAGCGAACACATTTCTATGTAAAAATAGAGCATCTTATAGTAGTGTGTTGTAATTC